TTTTGGATAGGATCTAGCCGAAGTGAATTTTAGTAGAATAAAATGCATTTTATGACATTTCAATCTGACAATAGCAACATAATAACATCACCGCAATTTTGATAAAAAAAAAAAACAACAAAAGAAGGGGTCAAGTCAAATAGTCTTCTTCAAAATCTACATACTATGGCTAGGAATGTGGTACTAAGGAATTCCCGGCATCTCGTAGAAAAAGAGTATAAACAAACAAAAGGCTTTTTAGAATTTCATTTTTTATCATAGATAATCATAATTACTAAAAATAATTTGGTTCTTTTTACAAATTTGATGTCGATAAATCCGCGAGTCTATAAATTCATTTCGGACAATTGAACCTTCTCGAACTGTTTCTTTTTAAGAACCAAAAAGATTTGTGCCAAAATAACAGATGCGAAGAAGAACAAAAGGCCTTGTACACGTAATGGATCTTGAAGTACTATTTCTGCATCTCCCTGACCAAATCCGCCCACATTAGGATTACTTGTCAACGGTTGATCCAATTTGATAGATTCGCCTTCTGAAATAAGAAGTTCTGGCCCCCGAGGGATAATATCAACCACTTGACGTCCATCCGATGTATCCGCTATGGTTATTTCGTATCCCCCCTTTTCTTTTCGTAGGATTTTGCTTACTATACCTGATGCTGTAGCATTATAAACTGTATTGTTACTCTTGCTCCCGTCAGGATAAATCTGGCCCCTTCCCCTGTTTCCGCCTACGTAAATAGGATATTTTAAGAAGTGAATGTCTTTCTTAGTAGCGGGGTCGGGGGAAAGAATAGGAAAGGTTATTTCACTATATTTCTGACCAGGAACAGGGCCTATGACAAGAATATTCTTTTGATTGGGGCGATAGCTCTGAAAAGACAGATTGCCCATCTTTTCTTTTATCTCGGGGGAAATACGATCGGGAGGGGCTAATTCAAAACCCTCTGGTAAAATAAGAACAGCCCCCACATTCAAAGCGCCTTTTTTACCATTAGCAAGAACTTGTTTCAGTTGCATATCATAAGGAATTCGAACAACTGCTTCAAATACAGTATCGGGAAGTACCGCTTGCGGAACCTCAATATCGACCGGTTTATTAGCTAAATGGCAATTGGCGCATACAATACGTCCAGTCGCTTCTCGTGGATTTTCATAACCCTGCTGTGCAAAAATGGGATATGCATTTGAAATGGATGTACGAGTTATGATATATATCATGAGCGATACGGAAATAGATCGAGTAATCTGTTCCTTTATCCAAGAAAAAGTATTTCTAGTTTGCATGGTCCAAGCATTGATCCCAAAAATTTCTACAATAAATTGGGGTAGGTCACTAATGGAGTTTCCTATCCACGATTCTGTTATTTACTGGAATAATTTGACTGGATTAATAGAAATTAATTTCTATTTTTATAGGAATATAGGAGGAATCCGCGGGATGGCTAGAAATATAAAGCGATTTTCAACGCTTTGCTTATATACAACTACAAAGTAAGAAACATTATAATTGGATTAGGTAGATAATTTTTCAGTCATTCATTGAATGATAAATCACTACAAGTGACGGAGATACGCGATTTAAATAACGGAAAATCCAATATTTGAAAATTGTATCTACAATGACTGGAAAAGTGGAAACAAGGCCAGATATAATTTGATCATTCTGAACAAATCCAAAATCCTTGTAGACAAAGCCAATCAGCAGTTCCCAACCATGCGGCGAATGAAATCCGATACACAAATCAGTTAATAAAAGAAGAGAAAAAGCTTTTATTGTGTCACTTAAGTTATATAGGAATTCCTGAGCCCAAGAGTTAAGAATAAAAAGTTCTTTATTACCCAAAATAGAATAACCACTTAGAATAATGAAACAGATTATATTTGTCGAGAAGTGCAAAATCGTATGAATACGACCCTCGTTGTGTATCTTGATTAATTGGATTGTTTCTTTGTGAATTCCTATACCAAGGTTTTGTAGATGTGTCTCCGAGTATTCCTTGATCATTTCCTCTAACAAGAGAAGTTCCTCTAATTCTATAAATTTTTCTAGAATACTCTTTTCTTCAATATCATTCAAAAAAGTTTCGGATTGCCTAGTATTACACCAATTAGTAACCCAAGATTCCAGACTTTTTTGAAATGAGAGAGAAATCCACCAGGGCAAAAATACTATAGATGCAAGATATAAAAGAGGAGTGAATGCTTTCTTTTTTGCCATTTTTCACTGTGAATTGTTAATGAACCCATCTCATCCGTCGACTCTATGTAATCTAATATTTCTCTCACGCATCAGTTCTATTAAAAGTCTCAATTCCAACAAGTAAAAAGGGGGGAATTTCCTTATTTAGAAATGGTTGATTATGAGATATTTCAATTTTTTTCTTATTTTTTTTTATTGAGTTGTGTATATTTCGATACATATAAAAGATCCCCAAAAGAGTTTTTTTATACTTGTTCCATATATGTCTGCTTTGACTCGAATGAATGTTCTGAAGAAACCTCGATTAAGTTATGTTATATATGTTATAGAATTATTCTTGCGTTTTTGCCCTTCTGCTGAGAAAGCATTCATTTCTCGGCTCATTTCTTAAAATACTTCAATTGGTACACGCAAGAAATAGGCCAATTCAGCAGCTTTTTGTTCCATTTCCCGTGGAGTAAAATTCTCATCAGTACGAGTCAATGGAATGGCTCCCTGGCCTCTGATATCCATATAAAGGACACGCCGAGCATAAATACCCTCTTTAACTTCTATTCTGATGGACTGAATATCTTTTATAAAAAATCGGAGGAAGACCCGACGATTTTTTCCAGGAAATCCCCAACGAAAGATACACACTATTCCGTCTTTTCTATCAAATCGATCATAACCACTACCTACATTCCACGAAATTGTGCACCACAAATAGGAGCTAATAAAAAGACCCGCGATCCCGTAGAAAGACATCACAATTCCTTGTGGAAAAAAAACTATTTGCTGAGACGGAAATAAAGATATCAAATTTCTACCAAGATAACTCGAGGTTCCAACCAACAAGAATCCTAATGAACCTAAAAAAAGGATAACAGCCCAGCAGAAATTACTTGTTTTTCGAGCCCCCGTTATAGGTTCTATCCATATATGTTCTGATCGACAACTCATACTTTATCCAGTTACTTTTTTTTATTGAGAGAATACCCCAAATGAATTTGACTTTAGTCCGTTTGTTTCCGAAGTAACCCGCATCAACTAGTACTAGTTTGATGTGAACCTTTAGGAGTAATTCATTAAATTGGTTAGATCTAAACTAATAACATACCCTTCGTATGATCTCACTAAAGATAGCCACATGCATATAGATAGACCAACTTTACAGTTCAGCCATCCGCCGATTCGGGTCTATTTGAAAATCGCTAGAATATAGTATTTTCTGGAGACATAAGAGTTTTTCGGCGGAAGCCGCTTATACCAATTTGTCTAAATGGATATCTGTGTTATGATACAAGCGTAAATTTTGAAAAAAAAAATAGATGAGAGTTTGTGCCATCGGCTCTAAACAATCTTGTTTTTTTGAACATGAAGAAATAAAGAAGCCATTGCGATTGCCGGAAATACTAGGCCTACTAAAGGGACCAAAACAGAGGGAAAGTTAAGAGTTGTCATAGAATGGGTACCTCGATTTACTATTTGTACCTGTTATTTTTATTTAGATTTTATATTTATTATTTAGAATATAAAGATATCTTATTATATATAAAGAATAAAGATATCTTATTATAATTTGATAATTCTAAATTGGAATTATATATACTTATATCTATACTTAATATCTATTCTATTAAGTATAGATATAAGTATATATCTAAGTGAGTATATAATGTAGTTTTTCATTTCATCTTTCTACATGAAAGATTTGAAAGGATATGGATGCGATATTATTTTATTCATTTTTTGCTCTTGTCTTCGAATTTCATTTACTAAGCACTTAAAAATAAATTAGATTCTATTTATATTGAAGGGTTTGTTAGAATGCCATCCAGCAGGGATTCTTAGTAAAAATAAGATTATCGTAAGATATAGAAAGATAAAAAATTCTATATTTTCTATATTTTATAGATTAGATTTTAATTTAATTATATATGACGAGAAGAAGATATTTTTGATTTGCCTACTTTCACGAAAATAAGAATTTCATCTTTTATCTTGTTGATAGAGACTTCTTGATCAATAATCAGAAATATAGAAAAAAGAGGCAGATTTTCTATTTTCTGTGACTTTTGATTCTTTGATACAATTAGATCTTATGTCAACAAAGACAACCCTATTCGTCTAATTTTGATTCAAAGGAAAGAAAGTGTGGAGTTGAAATAACTCACTCAGAACGCTTTTTAAAGGATTACGTGGTACGATTAGATCGAATAAGCCCTTCTGAAATAAATACTCAGACGCTTGTGAACCGTCGGGTACTGTTTTATTCAATGTTTGTTCAATTACTCTTTTACCCGCAAAGGCAATGTAGGCATTGGGTTCGGCAATAATGATATCCCCCAACATACCAAAACTAGCTGTCACCCCACCGGTAGTAGGAGATGTAAGGATTGGTACATAGAATAACTTTTTATTTGATTGATAATCATATAAAGCAGAAGATATTTTAGCCATTTGCATCAAGCTCAAACTTCCTTCTTGCATGCGTGCCCCTCCAGAAGCACACACTATAATAAGAGGTAGAAATTCTTTAGTAGCGTATTCAATCAAACGGGTAATTTTCTCCCCCACTACGGATCCCATACTACCCCCCATAAACTGAAAATCCATAACCGCAATTGATACGGTAATACCGTTTAGTTGCCCTATGCCTGTTTGAACAGCCTCGGTTAATCCTGTTTTTCTTTGATAAGAATCGATACGCTTTTTATAAGGCTCCTCCTCCGAATGAAATTGAATGGGATCCAGAGAGACCATGTCTTCATCCATAGGCTCCCAAGTACCCGGATCGATCGAAAGTTCAATTC